TATTCAATTCTTTTATACTATTCAATTCGCGACAAGAAATCGATTTGATATTGTTATTAACAATATTGTTAGTATCATCAAGATGCAATTCATACCTTTGAATTGATAGGAGTTCACTTTATCATCTCTATGGGAATGGGATTCTATCCCGAATTATTGTGAAAGAAGAAAACAAAGAGATTATGGAAGTCAATATTCTTGCGCTTATTGCTACTACGCTGTTCATTTTAGTTCCTACTGCCTTTTTACTTATCATATACGTCAAAACAGTCAGCCAAAATGATTAATTTGAATGAAACTTGAATTCTTCATTTTTATCAATGATTGAAGAAATGAAAGGGTTGAAAACTCTATTTAAGTCTTAAATGAAATGTGGAATCAGAAGTATCTGAGATAGTGTGGTAGAAAGAGCTATATGCTATATATAGCTCTTTCTACCACACTATACAATTGAATATTGTAGAATATTTCAGATTCATTCATATTATTAGTAAATAAAACATAAAGTTGTATTGTATACAGAAAGAAGCTTTCTCTTATATAGATCAATTGACAATAGATATCTAAGTAATAACATCTATTAGATGTACATCAAAATGAAATAGCACTCGATTTTTCTATTTTTTATCTACACCCATTTGTATGCATTTCGATCAATCCAAAAGAATTGCAAGCCCAACTGCTTGAATTCTTTATTTTTTATATCTCTTCTTATTCTTATGGATATGGATCCGGGGGCCCATCGAAAGAATTCATGTAGGAAAAATAGTACGGGCATATAGTATATACCATAGAAATACCATATCATATATTAGAATTAGATAATTCTATAAATCTAAGAATATTACTAATAATAAAATAAAAGAAAACTCTTTAATAGAGGATTAAATATAAAATAGAAATCTAATACTAATATAATACTACTAATATATCTATAATATAAGAAATAATAGATAGATAAACTAAAGCAAGTCAAGTTTTTTTTTCAGCTTTTGCAAAACGATCACAATTGATACAAGTAGATTTTTAAGTAAAGTTAAGTAAAGTACTAAATTAGTAATAAATTAGTAATATTCCTAGTTCTAAAGCCCACTCCTTCCCCATACTACAAGGGAAAGAGAAAATGTAAACACTACCATTAAAGCAGCCCAAGCGAGACTTACTATATCCATGCGAATGATGTCCTCTATCTCTATGAAATGAAGTAATTATTCCATTATTGATTCAGAATCATAGTGGAATCAATGGTGCAGAGTCAAAATAGTATTCTTACTTACGCCTATTTTTGAAACAATTTACTAAATCCGCTCATAAAAAGTTCCTAGAATTCTATTGAAATAGAAAGAATTGTAAAAAAAAAAAAAAGAAAGAAAATATACAAATAGAAAGAAGAGACATTAAACCATTCTGATTAAATTAAGGAAAAGGAACAGCACTCAGAGTCTCTAGTGAGTCTGGATACTCTGGATACAAAGAAAGTATGAAAGTATCTTCAGTTCTTTGCCACAATTCTGAAATGAATTTACCATCAGCCTATCCACTCTAATTTCATCGCAAACAGAGTTAGTAGACACTACCTCAATATTAATAAAGTTCTAGTGTAAAATAAGAAGGGAGTCTTTAGAGTATTTTTTAGATTTCTTCAACCTTAGTAGCCAAAATGGAGTGTCTCTTAGGAACCTTTGGATACCAAGATTTCCGACTTCTTACTTTCATAGTTCTGATGCCCAGAATGAATTCTCACTATTTATTTTATTTGATTCAATTCAGAATAGTCCAAACCAATCATTAATAAAATTGGGTTGCTTCCTATTTATTGGTACCTTTTTGAGCCACACTCAGAACCCAGATTTTTAGATTAGAAAAGAGATATTTTTAGAAAAGAGATAACAGTCTTTTATAGGCCCTACGGGTTCTCAAAATCAAGTATCGACAGACCTATTCGATCAACAGGATTATACTAAATTCCAAGTATTTTTTTGTTGATCAGGCGACACCCAGATTCGAACTGGGGATAAAGGATTTGCAGTCCCCCGCCTTACCACTTGGCCATGCCGCCAAATTCCATCTAAAATGGATCATGGATAAAGAAATCAATTATATATTCTTAGACTTCTATTCTATTTCTATTCCTCTCCTCATTTTGTTTTTCTTTTTTTACTTTCTTAATTTATTTTCTTTTTGGATCTTGAATCCCATTGTACTTATCCTTTTCCAAAAAAGAATTTCTCTTTTTTATTGGATCCTGTTTCTATTCTTTTCTTCGATTGATTTTATCTCAAAACACGCGTTGCTTAAAAACTTACCTTCTCTTTTTACTTTTCTATAGATATATCGAATATATAGAAAAGTGAAAAGATTCCCGGCCCCGGTCACAGACTGTAAAATGCAGGGCAATTTCGAATAATTCACTCTTTACTTCATTAACTATTTACTTATTACTCTTTTACTCTTACTTACTTTTCTTACTTTGAATTAGCGAGCAGCTCTTCATTTTATATCTCCATTTGTATTACCTTAATGGATGCAAAATCCAATTGATTTACGACTAAGAATTATCAATTCTAATTATAAGAAAATATATGTGTATATGTAAACCCCAGAACAGTGTAAACTCCAGAACAGAAATTTTTAGACGTGGATATCGAGCCCGGATCTATTTATTATGCACATATCCCTATATAGGATCATCGTGCTTGAATAGTTCATTGAATATGAATACATTATGATAGATTGTGACCTAACCTATGTTGCACCAAGTTCAATTATGATAAAAGATGTGATATACGAATAGCTAGATAGCTATATCGGCATGTACTTCATAAAAATTACTCCTATGACTATATAAGTACGCAATTCCATTGTATTTTAAAAATTATACTACCAAAAAAAGATTTGCGAATTCCTTTCCTTTTTGAACATTCAATTGCGTGTGCTAAAAAAAGGGAAACTCTATGCTGTTCCTGATTCTTCTGTTTTTGTTTTTATCTCATTCATAGAGAACAGATTGAATCCCGAATTCATTGATTTTTTTTACCCTGATCGTAATATCATAATAAAAGAATTAGGTAGAAATTGGATCAATTTTGATATCCGATAAAAGACTCCATCAGCCTAAGTGACAGAATTGAATGCTTTATCAATTTCCATTTCTTTCTATTTGTACCTGACTTAAGCTCAAATTCGAACTTGCATCGAAAATGCCCTCCATTTCTCTGTCTTGTTTCCGTTCATACGTATGATATATATGGATGGAGTTGACTAAAATTTTATGTGATTCAGTAAACAGAATATCCATTCCATCATTGCTAGATCAATCGGTAGGGTTCGATGAATAGTGAGCCAAGCCAATAATGGGATTTTTTCAATAAGAGGAAACTTCAGATTAAGATGTTCCAGAATGGAAATGAGGGAATGTCCACAATACCTGGATTTAGTCAGATACAATTTGAGGGATTTTGTAGGTTCATTAATCAGGGCTTGACGGAAGAATTTCAGAAATTTCAAAAAATTGAAGATAGAGATCAAGAAATTGAATTTCAATTATTTGCGGAAACATATCAATTGGTAGAGCCCTTGATAAAAGAAAGAGATGCTGTGTATGAATCACTCACATATTCTTCTGAATTATATGTACCCGCGGTCTTAATTTGGAAAACCGGTAGAAATATGCAAGAACAAACCGTTTTTATTGGAAACATCCCTATAATGAATTCTTTTGGAACCTCTATAGTAAATGGAATCTACCGAATTGTGATCAACCAAATATTGCAAAGTCCCGGTATTTACTACCGTTCAGAATTGGAACATAATGGAAGAATTTCTGTCTATACCAGTACTATAATATCGGATTGGGGGGGAAGGTCGGAATTAGAAATTGATAGAAAAGCAAGGATATGGGCCCGTGTAAGTAGAAAACAAAAAATATCTATTCTAGTTCTATCATCAGCTATGGGTTCAAATATCAGAGAAATTCTAGATAATGTTTGTTACCCTGAAATTTTCTTGTCTTTCCCGAATGAGAAAGATAAAAAAAAGATTGGGTCAAAAGAAAATGCTATTTTGGAGTTTTATCAACAATTTGCCTGTGTAGGGGGAGATCCGGTATTTTCTGAGTCCTTATGCAAGGATTTACAAAAGAAATTTTTTCAACAAAGATGTGAATTAGGAAAGATTGGTCGACGAAATATGAACCGGAGACTTAATCTTGATATACCCCAAAACAATACATTTTTGTTACCACGAGATCTATTGGCTGCTGTGGATCATTTGATTGAAATGAAATTGGGAATGGGTACACTTGACGATATGAATCACTTGAAAAATAAACGTATTCGTTCTGTAGCAGATCTATTACAGGATCAATTTGGATTGGCTCTTGTTCGTTTAGAAAATACGGTTCGAGGAACTATATGTGGAGCAATCAGGCATAAATTGATACCGACTCCTCAAAATTTGGTAACTTCAACTTCATTAACAACTACTTATGAATCGTTTTTTGGCCTACACCCTTTATCTCAAGTTTTGGATCGAACTAATCCGTTGACACAAATTGTTCATGGACGCAAATGGAGTTATTTGGGTCCTGGAGGATTGACGGGGCGAACTGCTAGTTTTCGGATACGAGATATCCACCCGAGTCACTATGGACGTATTTGTCCAATTGACACGTCCGAAGGAATCAATGTTGGACTTATTGGATCATTAGCTATTCATGTGAAGGTTGGTTATTGGGGATCTATAGAGAGTCCGTTTTATGAATTATCTGAGAGATCAAAAGAGGCACAGACGATTTATTTATCACCAAATAGAGATGAATATTCTATGGTAGCAGCAGGGAATTCTTTGGCCTTGAATCGGGGTATTCAAGAACAACAGGTTGTTCCAGCTCGATATCGTCAAGAATTCCTGACTATTGCATGGGAAGAAATTCATCTTAGAAGCATTTTTCCTTTCCAATATTTTTCTATTGGAGCTTCGCTCATTCCTTTTATCGAGCA